CTCTTCCGTAATCCTTTCCGCTGATGGTTATGGGTAATAAAGCACAGTAAAGCAGAAAGGAAAGCCTCTCGGAGAAGGTTTTCGTCGCCGTTAAAGCCCAGAGATAAGTCTCTAAAGCCGCTATGGTCTGGGCTCTCACTCACGTCGTCCGTCCCGGGGATTCCATTACGCTGCTCGCCCTATTAGCCGGCGGCAACCATGGTAATTTATTAATTTAAGCCAGTCCGTAATTTTTTGAATAATAGCAGCCGGTTGAGATATTTCGTTTTCAAATTTCCTGCTATTGCCTTCCTTCCAGAGTTCCCAAACTGCAAAAATAGGAAGCATAGACGTGACGTAGCCAACTTGGGATTTCCTGCGAGATCTGTTAAACCGCCGGGACTGAATGGAATCCGTTTGGTTATATTGAAAAGGCGATCAAAATAGTTCCAAACCCCCATAGCAAGCTAACTCTTGATGAAGAGGTGATCAATACTTTCTTTATCATGCTCCGAACAGCACAAGCATTTGCTTGCTAATCTGATACCTTTCGTCTAAATTGATTCCCTTAACTGATTATGAAATCCCCGCTACAAAGTCAAATAAGAGCTTCCACGCAAAAATGCTAATTATTGTAGGAATGGCTTTATCCCTGACAAATGGAGTCCAAGCTTGAATGCCTGTTCGATTTCTTATCGATTCCCAACCAGCTTTGAGACGACCCACTACTATTGTTTTTCCATATCACCCTGTCCTCCTGATGAGATGTGAATATGCCACTATTCCGGAGATCATAAACCACTCTGTTCTGTGAGGAGCTTCGATATCATTGAAAAAGCAGTTGCCATGTGCATCAAGCACATCTATGATTTTGGGGAAATAACTAGTAAAGGAGTTGGCCTGGTCAATAAGAGGGGGGCACTTTCAATGAGAGGAATATCAGCGAGCCAGGGGTGGAACCAGAAATGAGTGCTAGCTCCATTTCCAATCAATCATTTTGAGCCCTTAAGTATAAGTATTGGTGGGGTTGCCTGATAATAGAACTGATTTCACTCCAAGTGCGTGACAACCAGGTTTGGAAGCAGCAAACCATAGAGGCTTTCAGATACTTTCTTTTGAAAAATGCAGTCAAAAGTCTGACTCCCTCTTATTGACCGGGTCAACTTCATACGAAAAGCCTTAGAAAGATCTTGAAAATGCCTTGTATGTTAGGGGGACCCAAAGCCCTTTCCTGAATAGGTAGGCACATAGTATCAAAAGATATCCAGTGAAGTTTTCTTTTGTCTTCATCACCACCCCACCAAAAGTTAGCTAACATTTTTTCCAACTGGTCAAGAACTCCCTTTGGAGCAGGAATCCCTGCAATAAGGTGTATAGGCATCGAGGAGAGAACATGTTTAAGCAAAATAAGCCGCCCTCCACTGGATAGCAATGCTTTCATCTCATACCACTTTTTTTTATACTCTATCCAGAAGATGAGAGATATTTTTTTGTAGATTGCCTTTAAATAGAGGTAGTCCCAGATAAAAATCTTAGGAATCCAAGCAAGGAAAGAAGGCAAGGTGCCCAGGTAAAGGCTAAGCTTAGTCGGATGAGTCCCTACAACGTATTTGATTAAAAATCTTCTTAGCAACGAATACGAATACGTTGTAGTGAAAGAAAAAGTTTTGAACCCTCTCGAGTGAGAGCTGAGGGATATGATTAACTAGTAAGTAGGGATATGCTTCCCAGAGAGAATTTTCATCTGAAGAAGGCAACTCATCCCTTGCTAAGGAGATTTTTCCGGGTTCTTTCACTCACAGAAGACCAAGCCTTGCTACTTGAATAAAAGGTAATCAGACTTTCGCCTTTCGTCTTTCGTCTTTCGCCAGGTCTTTATTATCGCCTTTCGTCGGTTCCAGTAATGGGAGGGAGGAGAACAGGAAAGAGAGAACAGCTAGTCGAACTACGTACTTCTTCTTATGCTGAGTCAACCCTAAAAGCGGATCTGGCATCAAGCCGGTACCTTGACCCGGATCAATTACGACTTTTATAAAGCACCAAAGGGAAGCAGTTCCCAGTCGAAAGAGAAAAGCTATTCTTGTTAGCAGTTGAACAAGACCACTAAAGCTAGCCACTAATCTCCGACTATTGCTCCTGGCGTTATACACTATTCAATCAAAAATATCTACTCGTGGACGGAGGGAGAGGAAGGAAGGGAAGAGCCCGTGAGTTTTGAAGTCGTAGTAAAAAGAGAAAAAGCTTTTGGAGTTGAAGAAAGTACCGAAGATGCTATACTTTTAAAAGCCCATCCCCTACGCACGCTAAGCCATTCTTTGCTCTTAAGAGAAACCATCTACGAATAGGGCTTTCCCGCCGGCGGCTTCTCATTTCCCCCGTATGGAGCATTCTTTCTTATCGCTTCCCGCTTAGACTGAGATTCTGCCAAATCAAGAGAAAGCTAAAAAGAAAAGTAAGAAAGAAATCAAAATAGAAATATCCTTCATAAAGGAAGGATTTTCTAAAAGAAGACGGCCCATCAACTATTGAAGAGTTCCGAGTTCTAGCTCTTTTGCTCTTCTGCTTAAAGACCTGCTGCTACTTCAACTTTTCGGTTTATGTCCTTCTTCTTATTGCCTCTGAACCCTACATAAGCCTATCCCATTTCCCCCGTGCTTTGCTTTATTCATAGCCGCTACGCCCTTGTCTTAGTTGAGAGGCTTTCATCTGGAAAAAGAAAGAGTGGAGATGGCTATCTATTTTATCGGCTTTCCACACAACTAGAGGAGTTTGCAGACAGACAGACTCACTCCTTATACTGCTGGGCTATGCTTTTCCTCCCGTTGGCCCCCTCTCCCTCTTGGTCGAGCTCCTTCCATTTCCATCCTCTCCTTTAATAAGAATTATTTCATCCCTTTCTTTTAACACAGTAAGGTAGCTACTATTAAACTAAGAAGACTCTACATGGAATAAGTAATTAAAATAGGAGGGCAAGCTCAGGGGCATTTAAAGAAAAACCTCAACAATTTCAATAGAGGAGGAAAGGGTAGAGCTACGTATACGAGTCCAGACAAAGACCAATCTCGCTTTCAAAGTCAGACCAAGCAGTATAAGATTGAATCACCTGCAAAAAAAGTCTCCCATAAGCTAGAACTAGGATGTTTGTTTTCTTTTCTCTTCATTAGGAGAGAGATTCTTTTTCTTTTATATCCGCTCGGAAGTATATGCTATCTAGAGATTCTCTTAGCCAATTCATATCATTTCTGGGAGAAGCATTCCACCGATTGAAGTGAAAAGGTATCACACAGGGGGGATTCGGGTGGATATGGATTAAACTAGATAGGATAGCGATTTCACACGAAAGGCGGCCAAAGATGTAAGAGGACAAAATTCCTTTGGGAAAGATCAGCGCTACGATCTGGATTCGAATTTCAAAAGAGATTTCTTTCTTTGTACCAACTTATTTTCTTCAAGAATCCTTGTGAACATCGCCTTGGGCATAGCCATTCTAATTCTAGCATCGCTTATTCCGGAAAGTCTTAAAAGATCGGAGTGCTTCACTGGAAAAGACCTTTTCTACTGCAGAGGAGATCCCGCATCTGAATCTGAAAGGCCTCGCTCCTCTCCTGACAGTCGAGTGGCTTACTAATTTCTCTTTTCATTCCTTCTATCCTTAGCTCTTTAGCCCGGCTCCAGGGCTTTAGCGCTTTCTGAATGAATACAATATCCAGTAGCAAAGCAAGGAAAAGCCTTGAGAATAATTCATCCCTCCACTGTCTACTGGAAGGCGGTCGTGCCAGATTGAAGGTGCAGATGAAGAAGAGAAGACCTTAGCTCGAAAGGTGGCTAAGGAAGAGAACATTTTTTGTATCACCGCGAGCTTTATCGCCAGACATGCGATACTAGATGTGACGGCCCAGAGATAGATGACATAAGTAGGAAGGTAACTACAGGTGCCAAGGCTAGATGATTGTAACAATATAATATCAATATCATGATTATCTAGCGATGAGAGCGCTAAAAAGGAGAACAACTGTAATTGTAATAGACTTTGAGGACTATGATCAAGCTGCTGGTGTAAATGCCCACTACAATGCTATGAAGGTGCCGAACTCAATACCAAGCTAATAATAGATTAGGGCTAGTTCAACGTGATCCTTTAGTATATAGTCACAGTCGCACAATAGCCATTCACCCCAGGGGCATCTGGACTCATCTCATTTACATGATATGATATTGTCGTAAAAAGAAGAGTCAGCCAGAGGTCAGTAATTAGACGTCGTGAGCTTCACACTCTCACAGCTAGCTTGGATAATGGAAGGAAACTTAGACGTTACTGACCAGGTACAGTAGTCGATTTCTTGAATATACCACCAATGTAAGGATAAGGTGGCGGAAGCAGCCATATAGAGCTCTATAAGTGCCAAGATGACATAGCAGCAGTGAAGACGGTCGGGATTACCACGTTATCAGGATCACAGACAGATGATCTTGTGAGAAAGGAGGAGGGGGATAAGGCTAAGTTGAAACTGAGAATCGAATTCTAAACCGGCGCTGCTGGATGCTTCTGATCAATAATCAATAGAAGAGGAAGCCGAGCAAAGAGAATAGGAACTAGGGACGGCATAAATGGATCTTTAACTCATTCCTTTTTTGATACCGGGAATGTAACTGTCACTAATGAAGAGCATATGCTTAAAACACGTCCTTTTGAAAAATCATGTTTTTTTCATATTTTAATAAGAGAAGATATAATGCCTAGACAACTAGACAATAGTAAGGAGAGGCGGAATCCCCAGTTCTGCCAGTTCTATAATAGTAGGCGAGAAGGCACTTTTCTTTGGTTAAAGGCTTTGCCGGCTCGAGTTCGGTATAAGGAGAAGGAGAAAGCCCGATACCGATATTTGAATTCCATTTTGGTACCCGAAATCCATCCATTGTAGGAAACGAGAATGGCACCGATCTTGAGTTCATTCCTTTGACTTTGAAGTGAAGGGTTAATATATCACTTAATTGTCCGCTTTCTCTCGATCGGTAAGATATCATCTCATTAAGAGATAAGATAGAATAGAAAGGGAACGAGAATACCGATCACTGATTCGTGAAGTAGGGAGAAGAGTAATTTCCCAGTTTTCGAAGAGGAATCAACTAAGTCAACGGATTACGCAGGTCTTTACTTTAATTCATTCCTTTTAAATGGAAATTGGAAGCGGAATCGTGAATCTTGTGGAATTGCCTGGTGCGAGTAATCTTTCCTTCCATGGAATATATAAGAATAAAGAAGATAGAATACCCCGAGATATTATAGAAGAGTAAGGAAGAAACCTAGACAAGAGGAAGATAACTGGAATCAAATAAGTCGGTTTGGACCACTGGTACCGCACCACAGGAGAACCCCGAATTCAATTAATTGAATGTCGCTCGTCAATAAAGATATAAGATAAAGGCTTGTCACTTAATCGGTTGCTGTAGACGATACTCTTTCACTGAATCCGTCTGATGTCCCCTTTATGGATCCATGGGTTGGTACCACATGAGACTCACCAATAGACAGAAATAGAATCGACAAAGAGTACCCGTTGCCGAAGAATACCCAAACCTTGATTCAATGAATTGACGCCACTTCTTTATATGAAAGTTATTTCTTTAACTGCCAATAGTCCAGGTCTTCCCCGGTTAGTTAGATTGAAAGATTCCTATTCAGGTTCTAGGGAAGGAAGCGGAGGCGGTACTACTGGTCTTTCTGTTCTTCTTTCTTAAAGAAAATAAGCGAAGCGTGGATGGCACTGACCTATAATTCCTTCTCTTTAAGTGAAGGCCTTACCCACTTAAGTTATAATTGAGTTGAATAACCCCCTTCTTTTGAATTCAAATAGGGTATGGTACCTTTAGGTTTTTATTCAGCTACACTCACCTCTTCTTTCACTGAACTATAATAGTAGCAATCCGCTCTTGAACTCATTCCTTTCGTTTCAGAGTCCGTGGCACCAGCCTTTATTTATTTACTTGGAAGGGCTTTTTCCCTTTTGTAAATCAAGTTCAAATTAAAAAGAATATAACAAGGATCTTGAATAAGAATCTTAAATAGAACTAATGAATCTTCCTTTGTAGGAACTTCACTCTAACTCCTGAAGTAAGGTCTTCCTTCCCCCACAGAACCAGATTCTTTCTTCTAATCCTAATAGTTTGGCGCCGCAGAGTATGCTTTAGAGGAGAAAACTTCTTTCCTTCCAGGGCACTTAATAAGAGGTTTTATCTTCATGGGTTGATGTCTCCAATCGGTATCGGTAATCGATTCTAGAAGTAGAAGATAGTCTAACCGCGGAACCGGTTGTTGTTGCTTAGTCGGTTTCTTTTGCTCAACCAGATTCTGTAGATGAATCTTATAATGTTTCCGAATCGGCTGTGTTCCTTCCACGGATTTTCTAGCTGGGAGGGGTAGGCTTTTGCTTTCACTTTTGCTTTTAATAAGATCAAAATAGAAGTAATAAGTAAGATACCACATCTTTTGACGTTCAGCAAAGAGGAATCCTAGCCTCGAAGCGGCGAACTAGACCAGAATGGGAAGTCAAGTAAGCGCGCGAATGACATTGGTCTTTCTTGCTTTCAATTTGAAGAACGTGTTCCCGCAGTTGAAGAAGGGCCCTACCCATAATTAGAGGAGGAAGCGGAGCTGGCATCGATCTTTTCGTTAGCAACTGCTTGACTTATCTTGACTTTCCATCTTTCAACTTCAAGTCAGAATGTTTTCCTGCCGTCAAAGAAGAAGAAAGGGCTTGACTACTTGTTCTAGAAGAAGCGGATTCCATAGCCGGAGATTCAATAGCAATTGCTTTTACTTATGTTTATTTAAATAGCTTTCCGGGCTTTTTCTGGTTCTAAAAGAAGAGAAGAGTTCGGAGAAGAGTCAACCTAGAAGAGGAGGCCTAGTAGTAAGCTTTTCTTTCCTATTTGACCTTGAGGGCCTTACCGTCAGTTCAGTCCCGGGGGGAGGGAAGTAGTCACAGAAGTCAAAGCCGGGAAGCCAGACACTATTGAATTGACAGGACATACGGTAATTCTTCTTTAGAAGAGTAATAAGTACTAGGTACCCCTACTAATCCATTAGTAATAGTCAGAGTGGAAGCTATAAGGTGAGAGATTCTATGATTACCCGCTTTCCGGGCTTTTCCTTTTCTAAAGGGGCAGGGAGAATGGTAATAGTAATCAGCCTACGGGCTAGTCAGACTAGAATAGTAGTCAGCATGTATGTCCCTTTACTGTCTTTCGTGAAATAGATAGTCAAGTAAGCTAAGCTTCAATAGATAGCGTGGGTGCCGCCGGCCTTTCTCTTGACTTTCTTTCTTTCACTTTATTTCAATAGTCAGCCTCTACCGGAGGAAAGGCTGGAGTCAGTTTCTATCTCTATCAGAGGAAGTAAGCGCGTAGATGGCACTTTATCCTTCTTTATTGACTTGGAACTCAGTCTGTGGGCAGTCAAGACATTAAGTAATCAATGAATCGAGTAGTAACCATTTGCAAATAAGACAGAGAATACCTCTTTTGCCTTTGCCGGGGAAGACCCTTAATCAGAGAATACCCATTGCATTGACGAATAGGGCGGATCTGTCCTCTAAGGAGCGTTAGCCATACCATGTAACTACAACACGAGGGACCCTAAGGCTAAGGAAGGGCTCTTTCCGAAAAGGCTTGGGTCGGCCATTAGTGCTCTTTTTTTTTAAGCTTTTAGGCCTTTTGTCTGTCAGTTGCTGACGCCTTCTCTTCCTTTGGTCTAACCCTGAAGCTCTCACAGCGAGATCAGATACAGTTGACACCATGCCGAACATCATTCGAGATGCCCAAGACTGAAATGCTAAACAAAGTTCGTTCGGTAGCTCACACGCACCGCTCGTTTCAAAGGAAGAGGGCATGACCAGCTTCGAATCCGGATCTCTTTTATGATAGTCATCACGAATCCGCTTTCCTTGATTGATGACCTCAATGACGACTCATTCATAGATCTGTCATCTTAGAGGGGCCCAAAAAAGGTAAAAAAAAAGAAGAGCTCCATGTTCTACAGAGATAGTCGGGCCTAGCTAATCCACTCACTCAGAAGAAGAAAGAGCACCCGAACCAACATCTGTTGAAGGAAATCGAGACTATTTGAGGTCTGCCAAAGGTCTTTCAGCGCAGCACTTCCCTGGTAAGAAAACGGGGCTTCTATTTAATTCAATTTGACCCTTTTGTGGACACACCCTGGGCGGTGGGTAGGAAAGGATAAGCAGGGAAGGAGTTCCGGCTTGCTTCGCATAGGCTACACAAGCCAGGGGAAGGAGGGACTTCGCTAAAGCATCCATTTCGTCAAAGAAGGACGGAGCAGGCACACTGACTACTCTGATTGGGCGTGGACTGGGACAAAAAAAGTCGCAGCTAAAGAAAAGCTAAAAGGTATTGGCGAAGAAGTAATGGAGGATCTGATATAGATTGAAAAGAGGGAAAGCTAAACTAGCTAACGAAGGGGTTGGGATTCGCCTCGCCCTAGTACACCAACCAGGCAATACCTTGACCTCAGACCTCACCCGAGAAAGCACCAAAGGAAATATATGTTGATCCCTATTATATAAATATCTATATAAATATATTTTTATATAGATATTTATATAGATTCTTAAACTCTGTACTATAGCTATCTAGCTAACGAGTTTACCCTAGCTCTTGTGCTCTGGAGAATAATCAGATAAGGTGTATAAAAGAGGAAGCAGAGGTTCTTCACTTCACGTGACATAGCTACGCTCAGGTTTCACCAACTTCGCGTCGGGTTCACTTCAGTGAAATCTTGTTAAAGCAAACTAACGGTTGGTTGAACCTTAGGACGGTAGCGAAAGGAACCTTCTAGCTAACCGAGTCAATTCAAACTCACTGCATACTCCATGGAATTGAGAACCCAGCGTAATTGCTTTTCTCCAGCGGCTCTTTTTCCTATATTCTTTCAGATGGCCCTGCTACGTCTGCCCACTACAGAGCAAGCCTGACTCCCGTGAGCAGGTCCGCTGGCTCTTAGTACGGCTTTTTACTTTTCCGATCCGGCATGATAAGAACTCGAACTCAACTTCTATTCTTTCAAGAGAAGGCACCGAGATCCCGCGTAAGCGTCGTTTGCCCGTTGGCAATAGAATAGGATCGACTTAGGTAATAATATTCAATTGTGATATTTAAAAGAAAGTAAGGGACCGGAAATCTTGAGATCAAAAGGTTGTTCTAAAGGACTGACTGTAAATCCTTGCTCCTGAGGGGTTTTAGGGATCCAGAGGGATTCCTAATTACCTTACTTACCCTACTAGTATAGTGTCTACTGACTGAGTCGTGAATTCGATTGGATGGGCCGCTGGGGAATCAAACAAATTAGGAGTTGTGGAAAGGGCTGAAGATACTATGTATCAAGACTCGCGATAGGATCTGAGTGCTCAGTCATTTAAGATTTTTTGGGTGATTCTTTCTTATAGAGAAAAAGTCGAAAAAAAAAGGATAAATTTCTGCATTTCTCTTCGGTAACCCCCGAAAAGAATAGTTTAGGGTGTCTCCCGATTCTTTCACGGAAAGAGAGACAGTAAAGCTTAGAGAAAATGGAAGATGATAAAGGCACTCTTTTTTTTTTAGTGATCAATCTTTATGCTACATTTTGACACCTTATGAAACGCAAAAAAAGAAAGAAAGAAAAAGTTACCTACATGTTCCAAAAGTAACATCCTCTTGAGACTTCCTATAGGGTCACTTTGTATTTTGCTTGTGATTAATGCTTTATGATTCCACCGGAAATCGTATAGGAACTTGTTACGAGTAGATCCATTAGATCGGTTCGTCAATAGCGTTAGGTTCGAATCCAATTTTGACTCTGCACTTTTTTTTCCAACCTCCTCAATATTCCATTTTTATGAACATATATATATATACATCTACATATATGTAGATAAAAATTAGTGATTGATCTATATCAATCCCATATCTTCATACAATAGATAGTGTGGTATAAAAAGGTGCATCTACTTCTTTATACCACACTATC